TAAGAAAGTGGGTTCCATTTATTACTTTCTATTTATTACTATAGTAAACTTAAATACACACGCGCGGATGTCTATATATCATATATAAGATACTCGATTGTCTGTGTAATCTCTGGTCTGGTTTCGGGGTTTACATATACTCATAATTGTTGTTATAATTGAAATGGAGAATGAGAAAAAGAAAAAAAAATGGAAATAAAGATTTTTTTATTGAAAAGATGCAATACTGATTAGTTATCATTTGGATTTTCTTATGTCATTAGGGAAACATAATTTGAAATCAAAATCGAAGAATCGTTCATGAATTCACAGGCAAGTCAATAGTTAATGGTTCAAATTTATCATGAATTTTTTCTTTTGTGATCGAAAGTCTATATATTTTCAAGGGTATGTATCCAACCAAAATCAAAAAGAAAAATTTTTTTAGTACGAAGGGAATTAAAGTAAGGAAAAGGGATTCAAATACAATAAAAACAAAAAAGAAGTTAAGTAATCCATCGTAATATTTTTCTCTATTTTGTATCATTTTGGCGGCATGGCCGAGTGGTAAGGCGGAGGACTGCAAATCCTTGTTCCCCAGTTCAAATCCGGGTGTCGCCTGATTTTATTTTCATTAAAAAAAGATCCGAAATCTCTTATTGACTGATATAATCTATAACTCGTCGAATTATTCCCCAACTGAAAGACAGGCAGAGGTCTCTTGATACGTACTTGATTCTAAGCATCTGGGGTTCTCAAAAGAAAAGTGAAAGTTCTTTAAATCCTTGTACCTAGAATTCAAGGAAAGATTCTGGTAACTAGTAAGTAGTGGAAGCGAATCAAGAAGTCTTGATAGACTTTCCACTACTATTGGGTTGGTTACTGACTGGACCTTGAATTCGATTGGATAGCCGGAGAGGATATCTAACTAATTAGTCATTTTAAAAGCGGAATATTTTGTATATACAAACTCAAAAGAATCCGAAAAGAGTCTGTCAGTACTTTGAGTACTTCTAGAATAGAAAAAGCTCAAAAAGACCTTCTTTTCTACCGGCCAAAAGTCGAATAGACTATTAAAAATCGTATAGGAATTTGTTATATGTATATGCCTTTATCGAATTGGGTCATTAAATTAATAGTCCAAAATAAGAATCTTTTTTGTTTTGACTCTGTACCATTTATTTCACTATTATTAGTGAACAATAATGGAATAATTCCTTCATATTTATAGAGATAGGGGACATAATTCACATGGATATTGTAAGTCTTGCTTGGGCTGCTTTAATGGTAGTCTTTACATTTTCCCTTTCACTTGTAGTATGGGGAAGAAGTGGACTATAGAGATACTGCTTAACTAATTGAGTTTTGAGTTGAGGAATCACACTGTATCAATTGTTTCATAGATAGTTCCGCAAAGTGCTTTTAAAGATAATAATATCAATCAAATAGATGTAGCAAAAAAATAGAATTGGGTTCGCTATGTACATAACATATATGAAGATACATATTATAGATTGATCTATATTAAATTGAGTCTGTATCTTTCTATAGTATAGTACAACTTTCTACATTCTTAGTATAGTATACACTACAAAAAACACTAAATTCATTTAATAGCTAATATATAGTATGGTAGAAAGAAATATATGAATCTTTCTACCATACTATCACTATCCAATTTCATTGAATACTGCTGATTCTAGCCTGCTCGTTTCATTTAAGAAACGAAATTGGAATCCTTTTTTCTTTCCATTTTTTCAATCATTGATGAAGAAGTCAAGTTTCATTCAAATTAATCATTTTGGCTGACCGTTTTTACATAGATAATAAGTAAAAAAGCAGTAGGAACTAGAATGAAGAGTGCAGTAGCAATAAATGCGAGAATATTTACTTCCATAATCTCATCGTTTTTTTACTTCGCAATAACTCGGGATTTAATCCCATAGAGATGATCCAAATTTCGCCTGTAAATTTAATGGGATGAATTACATCTTGATGATAATGAATCGGATTAATATCATGAATAACAATATCTGAACTATCATATCAATTCGCCGTCGCGAATTGAATAGTATAACATAGGAAGATCTTTTATCCATACTGAATCAAAAAAAAATGGAATTCCTGATCTAATCAAAAATTCCTTCTTCCTTGTACAATCAATCATCTGATGAAGTCTCATCTGATTCCTTTTCCACTTCCGTTGGTTCCAAAAAAAAATAGAAGTAAAATGGATAAAAAAGGGGAGATTTTAGAACTAAACAGTTTCCCTTTTCCTTTTTTAAGGATTTACTTTTCTTGGAAGAATAAGAAAAGTGTAAAAAAGACGAGTCTCGGTACAAAAAATCGAATATTCGATCAAATTTATTATTATTTTTTTATTTTAGGGTATTTGTTCTTTTTTGGGTAGAACTTTTCTTTTAACTTGACTTAAAAATAAAAATAAACTTTCCAATTAAGAAGTAAAAAAAGATTCGTCATTATCTCTAATAATAAAAAAAAGGGTCTAAAAAGGAGGGATCCTTCTTTCTTTGATCTTTCTTTTATTTATCCTCCCCTCTTTTCTTGGATTAGTACTAGGGCGGATATGGGAAAAGTTCAGCGTGCAATTTGAATGAACTAGAATGCTTCAAATTGAAATTTTTTAGTCTTAGTGATTGAGATAGCACAAAATTGGAGACAGAAAGAGAAATAGGATGATTAATCTGAAAAAAAAAATTTTGTCAGGGTAACTCGAATAAAAAGAAAAAAAAAATTGGGTCTTGCACAGGAAATGCATTCTATATTGTGTATATACTTCCGAAAAGCATATGGGGCTCTATTCCATTAGATAGGCGCGAAAAATGGAAAAACCAGCTCCAGTCAATATGGTATCTCTTGGAATCCTAAATATGATCTTACCAATAAAAAATTATACTAGTATTAATCCACATATCTCTCCCAGCAATCAGTCCTAATGGAAGTAATGAAAATTTTCAGGTTTGTTTGATGAGAAATAAATGCAAAAGGGAAAGAAATAAGAATAATAAGAATCCCTCTTGAGAGTGAAATTCGATTATCTTTCCTTTCCCAGAACAGAAAGTGGAAAGATGAATTGATATATTTTATTTATTGGATCCGTCGGGACTGACGGGGCTCGAACCCGCAGCTTCCGCCTTGACAGGGCGGTGCTCTGACCAATTGAACTACAATCCCAGGGAAATGAATCCATTTTTTATGATTTGATTTAAAACAGTTCGAATTCGAATTTTCGTGTTGGAAGAGAGACGCAAGTGCTATATGGATATCCACACGAATATACACTTTAGAATATACACTTTAGTGAGAACGACATGAATAAAATTACTAGTAATTTTTCCTTATTTCAAATTCAAATGAGAATCCATTTTTCAATAAAGAAAAAGAGTCTTCTTCCTTATTATTAAGTATAAATACTTAAAAAAAAAGTATTTATACTTAATAATAAGATCATGACAGGATCCAAATTTCCCGGAACAAATAAATCGAGCAAACAAAACAAATAAAAAAGAAAATCGATAGCAGAAATTGGGGCTCTTTTATTCCGCGTATCGGCCATTTCAAGAGGACAAATATCTTCATCTTATAGCGGATGGGCGAATTATTGGGCCGAGCTGGATTTGAACCAGCGTAGACATATTGCCAACGAATTTACAGTCCGTCCCCATTAACCGCTCGGGCATCGACCCAGGAAGAATCAATTCCATTTTAGGCTTATTGATAATTCACGAGCACCTTCCTTTTGTAGTACCCTACCCCCAGGGGAAGTCGAATCCCCGCTGCCTCCTTGAAAGAGAGATGTCCTGAACCACTAGACGATGGGGGCATACATGGCCAACTGCCACCCTACTATGAACATAGTATGAATAGTTTTTTGAAATTGTCAATATAATATAAAAATTGGAATTCGAAATTAGATTCAAAGTATCTTTCCGTCTTACATGATTTCATATAGTTTTTTTTTGTCATTTCAATTTATGAATTACTCATTCTAACCATTTGATATTCAAATTTGATATTCAATATAGAAAAAATCTATTCGAATTTTTTATTATCTTTATTATTTATTATATAATTTATTATATATATAATATTAGTATATAACTAAATATACTATTAGTTTTCTATTTTTTTTTTTTGAATTTAAGTAAATATTAAGAAATATATTCATTAATATTTATATAAGTATTTATATAAGTTAAGTAATAACAAGTAATAAGTAAGATAAAGTAAATTAATTTGAATTAAATAGAAAGATAGATAATATGAAATAAAAGATCCTTTCAGGAAGTGATTTGTCTACTCTAAAGAAAAAGATAAAGATGAGGTTAAGCTAAACAAACTCCATTTTTCCACCGCATTTCGGAACGAGCCACTAGTTGCTATCAGTATACTTATGTATTGTATACTATATAATAACTTATATATATATAATATATGTACATAGATACATTTTCTATGTATATACATAGTGACTATGTCAAGAATTGACTAGAAAGGGGCCCTTTTAACTCAGTGGTAGAGTAACGCCATGGTAAGGCGTAAGTCATCGGTTCAAATCCGATAAGGGGCTTTTTTTTTGTTTTGTCATAAAACGTCATCATATTTGAGCGGGGAATAGAGATATTGTTTGTTGATATTTTGAAAATAAATAGGAAACAACTGTATAAGTCTAATAAGTTATACTATATTACTATAATATAGTATAGTAGTTATAAACTAGAGTAGTTATAAAGTTGAACTTTTATTCATTATAATAAATGAATAATTATAAGATAAGGGGTCTCTTAAATCACCCAATATTCCTATTTTCAATTATTTCACCCAAATCCATTGGAATGGAAAGATTCGAAATCAACAAATGAAAAAGTAAGTGGACCTGACCTATCGAATCATGACTATATCCGCTATTCTGATATTCAAATTTGATAGAAATGAAATTGGAACCGTTGACCCTTTTTTTTCTTTAGACTCTGCATAAATTTGTCGATATTTCCAATTAA